AGAATGTCCAAGGAATTCCAAGAATTCTTGTTATACATTTGTTCCAAGCCTCAATCCTCTTTTCGAGATTCATCGATATTGAATCAATCGAACGCACTTCTAACACCTGTTCCACTTTTGGAAGACCTTGCGTTATATCACCAGATCTTGATTTTTCATATATAAATGTAACTAATGTATCTCCTTCGTAAAGGATTTCCCCATAATGTCCATGAACGGTTGCTCCTGGAGTAGCCAAATAAGGCTTAGCTGATCGTATTACCACAGAGTCAACTTGAAGAATTAGAACTTGACCCGATTTTAAATGCGGTCCTTTTTTGGCTATACATACATTTTCACAAAGAAACTGCCCAAGACTAACAATTGTAGATGTCTCTTCACAATAATTGTAATGGATAAAATACCAATTCAAATTGAATGGATTCAAAATAATGTTACTGCATGAATAGGGATTATAAATTTTACCTTTTTCATCCAGTAAATAATATTTAAGTATTTGAAAACTCTGTTTTAAATTGTCAAGTTGCAAATAGTTAGTTAGTAAGATCTGATTATGGGTTATTAAATGGGAAAATAAATCCAAATTAGAAATTGGAAAGCCTGTTCCTAAGGGGCCCAACGAATTACTAATTGGAATTAGGGGGTCCTTTTTGATTGATTCTTTTATTATATTGGGAGATTTTACATCGTTGAATGGACCTATTCGAGAACAATTGGATGATGACAAAATTATCAAAGATTGAGATTCCTTATTTCGATTCAACAACGTATGAATAGTCCCTTGATTTGGATTAACAGATTCTTGAATGGTTGCCTTGGAATAGGAATGAATGGAAGAAAACGGATTGACATTAGCGCGATCTGATCCATTCTCAGAGATCAATCCTGCACCCGACAGATCGTTCCTTTTTCCGGTATACGAAATAGGTGACTTCGCTAAGTCGATTCTTAGAAAATCTCTAATCAAACCATTTGTCCTTATTTCAACAAAGGAAGCACAGGCCTTTTCGATCTTTTTGTCTTGGTCCCAATTCAACACTAAACAAGTCCGAACTAATTGAATACTTGTGTCCCAAATTTCAAGAATTGGGTCGTAATAAAGGATATAATTGACAACTCGAAGTTGTAGATTATCACTTTCCTGCAAGAGATCCGGCGGGAAAAGTCTTCCTAAATTTATACCGTCCGTTTTTTTATATGGGACTACAGGTTGAACCAAAACAAAATATTTTTTTTCATACCTGGAAAGTTTCATTCGTTGGATATAGAGCCAATTTTTCAATTTTTTGTATTCTTTGTAATTTTGTTTTCCCCCTCCTGGTGGTATCAATCGGAATGCCTTATTTGTCTTTCCAGGAAAATGTATATCTCCGGAAAAGATTATCAGTTTAATTTTTTCTGCTTTTTTCTTGATTCGAACCAATCCGGCTACCCGACTTCTTCTATTTAAAGTGATTTGCGTATCTACCCCAATAATACTATTGTGCCGTACCATTATGGACGAAGATTCGGCCAAAATGTGAACTTCCACGGGAATAAAAAAAAATGGATTTACTTCCTTTTGGTATTTTGGCCAAAATACCTTGACTCCTCGATACTCAATCAAATCCTCTTCGTTGACGATTGAATTAAGTTCTCTAGTCTCATATTTAGTAAGTCCCGAGCTCTTTCTTATATATCGAGGATCATCGAAATAAGCAAGAATACTATTTCTACGTAGAATACCATTTCTGGGGATTTCAATTGAGATACCTGAAGAAGGTATTAGTTGGTTCTCGCCTTCTTGAAGCAATTCGAGTGGGATGATGAATCTATTTCTTCGCCTCTTCGCCAATAAATCAGAATTCCCCTCGAGAATGGCCGGATTACAACGACCAGTACATGTCATTCGATTAAGTTCTGAATAATCGGGAATCCTATCTCCCTTTTGATTTTTACCAGAAAAATACGAACTAAAAAATTTGTGTCTCGCTTGATTATTAGTTACTGAGGGGTTAGAAATATATCTTCGCTTAACAGAAAGAGAATAAGCGTTCATTTGATCTTGATCCTTGTGGATCGAACAGGGTCCTAGACTGGATCTCCAGGGCTCCCCTAATAATATCCATAAATGACTTGTTTTTGGTAAGAGATGAATATTACCATATGTAAATTCAGGTGCATGGTACACATCGGTATTCCAGTGCATTTCGCCCTCTGAGTCAGAATAAATATGTTTTCGAACCTTCTCTTTCAAATTCAAAGTGGATGTTCTCGCGCGAATCTCAGCAATGACTTGTTCTGATTCTACATATTGATCGTTTTGAACTAAAAGAAAACTTTTGGGCGGAATACACACATTGTGTATAATATCTTCACTCTCAATAGTTACATACAAATCTCTAGAACATAGAAAAGCAGGATGTCCATGACGTGTACGTGTCGGATGAACTAAATCCTCATTGAATTTTATTTTTCCATTAGAAGGGGCTCGCACATGTTCTGCAGTACCCCCTGTGAA